AATGATGTGCGTGATAAAAAGGACTACAATGATAAAGTAGCGATGTTTTTAACCTTCATTAATATCCCCTATATATTATGAAATATTCACCCCTAAAGATTCAAAATCTTTTATGCCTCACACCTATATATATATATACAATACAATTCTTAAGAAAAGTAAGCTATATAAGCTTTTAGGTTCATACCCTAACGATAAACTAAAATTTCTTTTCTTATTAATAAATCCTTTCAAATTCTTACACTTTCCATCCTCATTTTTAGAACAATAATCTCAATTTCAGCTTCATCTTGGATTAGAGCTTGAATAGGACTAGAAATAAATTTACTCTCTATTATTCCTTTATTAATTTTAATAAAAAACATCCGCACATCAGAATCTACTATTAAATATTTTATTACTCAAGTTTTAGCTTCAATAATTTTTATTACATTTATTATTCTTTTAATAATAAAAATACCCAATTCCTTTTATGGTTATTTCCCCCCATATATGAGGAATAAGAGTAGCATTATTATTAAAATAGGAAGTGCGCCATTGCATTTTTGGCTTCCTAGAGTAATAGAAGGTCTTTCATGACCGAGATGTTTAATTATTATAACCTGGCAAAAAATTTCTCCATTTATTCTTTTATCCTACATCTTTTTTCTTAGTAACCTAATAATTATTTTTATTTCTGCCTCAGCAATTTTAGGAGCCCTGGGGGGATTAAACCAATCAAATTTAAAAAAATTAATAGCATTCTCTTCAATTAATCATATTTCTTGAATACTTCTAGCTATTTCAATAAATGAAATTACCTGATTAATTTATTTTCTATCATACTGCTTAATTTCTACTACCATTACATTAATTTCTATGATATTTAATATTTCAAGAATTAACCAAATATGAAATTTTTTTAATAAAAATCTTCTATTTAAACTAATCATTTTATCCTCCCTTCTATCTTTAGGGGGATTACCCCCTTTCTTAGGGTTTTTTCCTAAATGAATAATTATTACTAAACTCATTTATAGAAATATTTTATTAATTTCAATTTTAGTACTTTCATCTTTAGTAACCCTGTACTTCTATATCCGTATTTCCTTTCCCGCTATTATATTATCTTCACCTTCTTCATCCTATTTTTCAAAAAAATTTTTATCTAGAAAAATAGAAATGTTATTAACTTTTTTATCTTTAATATCACTTTTATTTATCCCCTTCTTAATAATTTAACTTAAGCCTTTAAGTTAAACTAAACTAATAGCCTTCAAAGCTAGAAATGATACCCTCTCTCAAGACTTAACCTATTAATTTACAATCAATCTTAGATTTGCAATCTAAATTTATATACAGGCTGATATGAGGTTATTAACCATAAATAGATTTACAATCTAACACTTATTTCAGCCATCATATCGAACCGATGAATATTCTCAACTAACCATAAAGATATTGGAACACTTTATTTAATTTTTGGAGCATGAGCCGCCTTAGTTGGTACAGCTCTTAGACTTTTAATTCGTGCAGAACTAGGACAAACAGGAAGATTAATTGGAGATTACCAAATTTATAATGTTATTGTTACTGCTCATGCTTTTATTATAATTTTTTTTGTCGTTATACCTATTATAATTGGGGGATTCGGAAATTGATTAGTTCCCTTAATACTAGGAGCCCCCGACATAGCTTTTCCGCGAATAAATAATATAAGATTTTGACTTCTTCCTCCCTCACTCACTCTTTTACTATCAAGAAAAATAGTTGAAAGCGGAGCTGGAACTGGATGAACTGTTTACCCCCCTTTGTCCTCTATTCTTGCTCATGCAGGGGCTTCAGTTGACTTAACTATTTTTTCACTACATTTAGCCGGAATTTCTTCAATTTTAGGGGCAATTAATTTTATTACAACTGTTATTAATATACAATCTACAGGTATAACTATAGAACGTACACCTTTATTTGTTTGGTCAGTACTAATCACAGCAATTCTTCTTCTCTTATCACTCCATGTTTTAGCAGGGGCAATTACTATACTTCTAACTGACCGAAACTTAAATACATCACTCTTTGACCCTGCTGGAGGGGGAGACCCCATTCTATACCCACATTTATTTTGATTTTTTGGTCACCCAGAAGTTTATATTTTAATTCTCCCAGGATTTGGAATAATTTCTCATATTATTAGCCAAGAAAGAGGAAAAAAAGAAGCTTTCGGAACTTTGGGTATAATTTATGCTATACTAGCAATTGGTTTACTCGGATTCTTAGTATGAGCTCATCACATATTTACAGTTGGAATAGATGTAGACACCCGTGCCTATTTTACTGCAGCTACCATAATTATTGCTGTTCCCACTGGTATTAAGATTTTTAGTTGATTAGGGACTATTTATGGTGCATATATTAATTTATCACCATCTCTTTTATGAACCTTGGGTTTTATTTTTTTATTTACTATTGGAGGATTAACAGGGATTATACTATCAAATTCATCAATCGACATTTCCCTTCACGATACATACTATGTAGTAGCTCATTTTCATTATGTTTTATCAATAGGAGCTGTATTTGCTATTATAGCAGGATTTGTTCACTGATTTCCTTTATTTTCTGGTATATCAATAAATATAAAATGACTCAAACTTCAATATTCAATTATATTCCTAGGGGTAAATCTCACTTTCTTCCCACAGCATTTTTTAGGTTTGGGGGGAATACCACGTCGTTATTCTGACTACCCTGATTCCTATTTAACCTGAAATATAATCTACTCATTAGGGTCTTCTATTTCATTTATTGCCGTCCTTTTATTTATTATATTATCTCTTATAACTATAGTAAGATCACGAGCTGTTATAATTCCTTTAATATTACCATCCTCAATTGAATGAAATCATTCCCTACCCCCCTATGATCAAAGTTATAATGAAATTCCTATAATTATACACTTCTAATGTTGGCAGAACAATGCAAAGGAAATAAACTCCTTCTTATAAATTTTATTTACTTTAGAAATAAATACATGATCTCAATTATTTTTTCAAGATAGAAGCTCCCCTTTGATAGAACAACTCCTCTTCTTCCACGATCATACTATATTAATTATTATAGTAATCACAATATTAATTAGTTATATATTAACTTCCGTTTTATTTAATTCATTTTCATTTCGATTTCTATTAGAAGGACAAAGAATTGAGATTATTTGAACTATTATACCAGCAATCATTTTAATTTTTATCGCTCTTCCTTCACTTCACCTTTTATACCTACTAGATGAAATTTATTCCCCATCTCTTACTATTAAAACCATTGGACATCAATGATATTGATCTTATGAATATTCAGATTTTAATAAAATTGAATTTGATTCTTATATAATTCCCTCTAATGAGATAGCTAACCAAATATTTCGATTATTAGAAGTTGACAATAATACAGTAATTCCGTTTAATACACAAATTCGTATTTTAATTACAGCTGCTGATGTTTTACACTCTTGAGCTATACCATCAATAGGAATTAAAGCTGATGCTACACCAGGACGTTTAAATCAATCGAATCTCTTTTCCACACGTCCTGGGTTATTCTATGGTCAATGTTCTGAAATTTGTGGAGCTAATCATAGTTTTATACCTATTACTTTAGAGAGTATCTCTTCACTATTTTTTTCAAAATGAATTATAAAAAATTTATAAGTGACTGAAATTTAAGTAATGGTCTCTTAAACCATCCTATAGTACAAAATACTCTTAGTAAAAAATTAGTTAAATAAATAACATTAGCTTGTCAAGCTAAAATTACTTTAGTATTTTTTAATCCCACAAATAATACCTTTAAATTGATTATACCTTCTTATTATTACCTCTGTATCATGAATATTTATGATAATGTTAATTTTCTTTCTTTTTAAAATTCCTTCCCGTCAATCCTCAAAATCAATAGACTTCAAAACATTTAATTGAATATGATAAATAATTTATTTTCAATTTTTGACCCTTCAAGATTTTTACTCATTCAAATTAATTGAATTTCATTATTTGTTATCTTCTTAATTATCCCCCTTTCAATATGATTAATCCCAACCCGAAATTCTATTTTAATTAAAAATCTAATTTTAACTCTTCATAATGAATTTAAAAATCTATTAAGCCAAAAAATATTACCTAATATAACTATTATCCCTATTTCAATCTTTTTTACAATTCTTCTAAATAATTCATTAGGGTTATTCCCATTTATTTTTACAGCCTCAAGACATCTCACATTTTCATTAACTCTAGCTCTGCCTTTATGACTTTCATTTATAATTTTTGGTTGAATTTCAAGAACAAATCATATACTAGCCCATTTGGTCCCTCAGGGAACGCCGGTAGCATTAATATCTTTTATAGTGTGTATTGAATTGGTTAGAAATATTATTCGCCCAATTACTCTTTCAGTTCGATTAGCAGCAAATATAATTGCAGGTCATTTACTAATAACATTATTAGGTAACATGGCCCATCTGCCTCCTCTTTTGTTGTTATTAATTATTATTATTACTCAATGTGCCCTACTTACTCTTGAGTGTGCCGTAGCCTTTATCCAATCATATGTATTTGCTATTTTAAGAACACTTTATTCTAATGAAACCTTTTAATTAATGAAAAAACACGGTTTCCATTCTTTCCATTTAGTAGATCAAAGACCCTGACCTCTTACTGGGGCCATTAGAGCTTTACTTATTCTCTCAGGAATAGTAAACTGATATCATCAAAATTCACCTTATCTTTTATTTATTGGATTTATTCTTATACTACTTTCTATATGGCAATGATGACGAGATATTTCACGAGAAGCTACTTTTCAAGGATTACATACATTAAAAGTTACATTAGGTATACGTTGAGGGATAATTTTATTTATTGTTTCCGAAATTTTATTTTTTGTATCTTTTTTTTGAGCTTTCTTTCATAGAAGTTTAGCACCAACCCATGAAATTGGAATACTATGACCTCCTCAGGGAATTAAACCTTTTAACCCTTTTGAAATTCCCCTTCTCAATACAGCAATCTTACTCTCATCAGGAATTACAGTCACCTGATCTCATCATAGAATTCTAAATTCTAATAAATCTCAATCTTATAAATCACTTATTATTACAATTATTTTAGGTATATATTTCTCAGCTCTTCAAGCTCTAGAATATTTTGAAGCCCCTTTTTCAATTTCTGATTCAGCCTTCGGATCCACATTTTTTATAGCTACAGGATTTCATGGATTGCATGTTCTAATTGGAACCACATTTCTTCTTATATGCTCTATTCGTCTTAAAAAAAATCATTTTTCAGCATTTCATCATTTTGGGTTTGAGGCACCTGCTTGATACTGACACTTTGTTGATGTAGTTTGACTATTCCTTTTTATCTCAATTTACTGATGAGGAGGATGTTATTTTAATATATTTAGTATAATTGACTTCCAATCAATAAGTCTTTTTAGAATTAACAATCTATAAAATTTTTTTTTTATTAATAATTTATACAGCTATTTCTTCAATTACTATAACTTTAGCTACAATTCTAAGAAAAAAAAACATTTATGAACGAGAAAAATTTTCACCATTTGAATGTGGATTTGACCCTAAAAAAAGATCACGAATTCCCTTCTCTTTACAATTTTTCTTAATTTCTATTCTTTTTTTAATCTTTGACATCGAAATCGCATTTATTATTCCCATGGTAATCTCAATCAACTTTTCAACCCTAAAACTCTGATTAATTACTTCATTAGTATTCTTCATTATTCTAATTATTGATCTGTTACGAATGAAAACAGGATCATTAAATTGAACCTACTAGGAATATATTTAATTATAATATCTGGTTTGCAATCAGAAGGTGTCTAGGACTTTTCTTTAAATAGGGAAATATTAGTTTCGACCTAATGAAAGGCATTTAAGCCCTTATTTAGTTGAAGCTAATTAATAGCATATCACGGTTAATGATAAGTAAGTTTATAACCAACTAAGAATATCTAATAAGAGCCGCTAACTCTTTATATAACCTTTCAGTTAATATTCTGCCATTATAGTGTAATTAACACATTACATTTTCATTGTAAAAATATTTTTAATTAAAGGTATGTTAAAAAATTGTATACCTTAGTATCTTCAATACTATGTTCTCCTTAAACTATATTAACCTAAAATAATAAAATTAATAAAATTACAATAATAAAAAAAATTATATAATAATAATAAATTAAATTATTCTGCAACCATTGATTTAACTTTCTTCCACTTAACAAAATTATAAAAAATTTTTTAGACCCTATTTCCTCCTGTCAACCTCTATCTACTATTTTATAAACTACCCCCCCATATAAGAGAACCTTTATAATTATTAATTGACCTGATACCCAGGGTATAAATCATATCCTACCAAAATAAAAAGAAAACAAATTCTCTATATTTTCCTTTTTTATCTTACCTAATAAGTAACCTAAAAAACCCCCAAAACAAATAATTAATATTAAAAACAACTTTATTGATAAAGTAATATCAAAAAAATACAAATTAGGAAATATTAATCATCTTAGTACACAGCCACCAACTACTGAACCTAAAGCCAAATTAATTATACTAAATCTTATAATTTTATCTTCAGAAAAATTAATATTCATAAAAATCCTTCTCTCCCCAAAAAGACTATAATAAATTATTCGTATAGAATACATTATAGTTAATCCAACTGATAAATATATAAAAAAAAAAAAAAACTTATTAATTATACCAAACCCTATAAATTCAATAATTATATCCTTAGAGTAAAATCCGGCTAAAAAAGGAAATCCCCCTAAAGCCAAATTAGATAAACCTATACAAAACCCCGTAAAAGGTAAATACATTACTAACCCACCCATTTTTCGAATATCTGAAAAACCATATCTTCCATGAATTACCACCCCTGCACACAAAAACAATAGGGATTTAAATAAAGCATGAGTTAATAAATGAATAAATCTTAACTTTCAACAACCTATAGATAAACTAACTATTATTAATCCTAATTGTCTTAAAGTCGATAAAGCAATAATTTTCCTTAAATCAATCTCATAATTTGCTACTAAACTTGATATTATTAAAGTAGCTAAAGAAATAAATATCATTAACATTATTAAATTTCCATTTACTAAGGGAAAAAAACGAATTATTAAATAAATTCCAGCAGTAACTAAAGTTGAAGAATGGACTAAAGCTGAAACAGGGGTAGGTGCAGCTATAGCCGCCGGTAACCAGGCAGAAAATGGAATTTGAGCACTTTTAGTAATTGCACCTAAAAATACTAAAAAAAACAAAAATGTTATCTCCTCTCTATAACTTATACAATTTACATAAAAAATAAAATTTCATCTTCCATAATTTACTATTCAAGAAATAGATAATAATAAAAAAACATCACCTACACGATTTCTTATTGCTGTTAATATACCAGCAGAAGATCTACGCTCATTAATATAATAAATTACTAAAATATAAGACACTAAACCTAAACCATCCCACCCTAATAGGATTCTTACTATATTAGGACTTAAAATTAATATTATTATAGAAAGTACAAATAATAATACCACTAAAATAAAACGAACTACTCTCTTATCCCCTCTTATATAAGATTTTCTATATATTAATACTAAACCAGAAATTAGTATTACTACACCCAAAAATAAACAAGATATATAATCAAAAATTATTACCCAAACCAGGTTTATTCTATTGAAATCTACTAATACTCATTCAATATAAAAACTTTTATCTTCCCATAAAAAATAAACCCCGACTAATAAAAAAATAAAAGAAAAGAACTCCATAATTATTATTCTAAAAAAACATACATGATAACGCAATAAGATAACTTATAAAATAATCTTCTTAGAAACCACATTTCTATATTTTTTATAAACTATATAAGTACAAAAATAATAAACCCAAAAATAAATAATTTAAAGGAAACCAATGTAAAAATAAAACATGAAACTCTAATAAANTACCTCTTAAGAAAGATATTAAACCTCTAAATATTTTCCCATGTTGACTTGAAGAATAAAAATACAAATTATAGCCACCTCTAAAAAACAAAATTAAAGATACACTAATTATCCCTAAATATCTTAATTCAACAATAGAAATCAACAAATAAATTTCACCAAAAATATTTAATCTAGGAGGAGCTGACATATTTCTTCTACTTAATAAAAATCATCATAACCCCATTCTAGGTATTAATAATAACAAACCCTTATTGACCAAAAATCTTCGACTCCCAGTTCGCTCATAAACCATATTTACTAAGCTAAATAATCCCGATGAGCATAGGCCATGTCCCAACATTACTATAAAAGCCCCTATAACCCCTAAAGTTCTTATTCTCATTAAACCCACTAATACTATTCCTATATGAACTACTGAAGAATAAGCAATTAAAGATTTTAAATCAGATTGCAACAAACATAATATAGCTAATAAAGAAGAACCAAATAAACAAATTCTTAACCAAAAATAAACATTTAAAATTCCCTCTCTTTGTATAAAACCTATTACACGAAAAATCCCATAACCTCCTAACTTTAATATAATGGCAGCCAATACTATTGAACCTGAAACAGGAGCCTCAACATGTGCCCTAGGAAGCCATAAATGAAATATAAAAATTGGTAATTTAATAAGAAAAGCTAATAAAAAAAATGTTATATATATAAATTTAAATCCAAAATTAAACCTCTTAAATAATAAAATTCTAAAGTACCAAAACTTATTCTTATATATAAAATTAATATTAGTTAAAGGTAAAGAAGCAAAAAGGGTGTAAAATAATATGTATATTCTAGCCTGTAAACGTTCAGGTTGATATCCCCAACCAAAAACTAAAATAAAAATAGGAACTAAAGAAAATTCAAAACTAATATAAAATATTATTATATTAGTTACTCTAAATCTTAATAACAAAAAAATCTCTATTATTAAAAATAAAAAAACCAATAAAATTCTTCTATCATTAAACTTCCTCACCATTAAACTTGATATTATTATTAAAGGAAAAATTCATAAAGTAAACACCATCATTAGTCAACTAAAAATATCTAACCCAATAAATATAACTAACATTATCCATAAAGCCCATATTATCATAAAATTAATTATAAATATAAAAATCAAAAAAACAATATAAATATAAATTATTATTAATCAATCCCCAATAAAAACTAATCCAAAAAACAAAAAACCAAATAAACCTAACATTCCAATAACCTAACTAAAAAAAAATAATCATTTCCAAATATACAAAATATTAAAACCAAAATACCCAACCCTAACCCACCTTCACAAACCCCTAAAGTTAAAAAAACTATTATAAAAAATATATCTATCTCTATTAATCTAAATATAAAAAATATTAACCCAAATAAGTTCACTACACAAAATTCAATTATTAATAACATAACTAATAAATGTTTATGTTTATAAACTAAACCCCATCTTCCAATAACAACCCCTAATAAATAAATTAATGCCAACATTTATTGTTTTAATAGTTTATAAAAAAATATTGGTCTTGTTAAACCAAAGAAATCAATTTTAAAACTTCAGAAAAAAAAAATTATTATCTTTAATTCCCAAAACTAATATTTTATTTATACTATTTTCTGATATTGTTTCACTGTATGTTATCTTGACATTAATAATTATAAATATATCCATTATATTAAAATTAACAAAACCCCTATCAATTATTATCTTAATTATTATTCAAACAACTACTTACTGCTTATCTATATCCTTACAACTTATATCCTCTTGATTACCTTTAATTTTATTAATCATCTTAATCGGAGGGATAAGAATTTTATTTCTATACATAACCTCCGTATCCCCTAATTTCCAAATTTCAACCCACTTTAATATAAAGACAACACTTATATTTATTATAATACTTTCTTTATGTTATATTATTATTATATATTTAATCCCAACAATGTCACATAAAATAGAAACCCTTCCACTTATATCCAATTTATTCTCAACAAATATACATTTATCAATCTATAATTTATTTTCCCAATTAAATATTAATATTATAATTTTTATAGTCATGATATCTTATATAATTAAATATTATTATATATTAATTAAAAATTCAATATCACATGAGAGGGGCCTCTTCAACAAAAACTAATGAAAAATAATATCAAAAAAACAGATCCTATTATTTCTATTCTTAATAGATCTTTAATTGATCTTCCTTCACCATCTAACATTAATACTCTATGAAATTTAGGATCTTTACTAGGATTATGCTTAGTAATTCAAATTATTACAGGATTATTTCTTACTATACATTTCTGTCCTAATATTGAATTAGCATTTTATAGAACAGTTCATATTGCACGAGATGTAAACTATGGATGACTAATTCGAATTATTCATGCTAATGGAGCATCCTTATTTTTCACTTGTATATTTATTCATATTGGACGAGGCATTTTTTTTAATTCATTTATTCTTACTAGAACCTGAATAATTGGAGTAACTATCTTTTTATTAACCATAATAACAGCTTTTTTAGGTTATGTTCTTCCATGAGGTCAAATATCCTTCTGAGGATCAACCGTAATTACCATTCTATTATCAGCAGTACCTTACCTAGGTAAAATATTAGTAGAATGAATTTGAGGGGGTTTTGCTGTTGATAATGCTACATTAAATCGATTCTTTGCTTTTCACTTTATTATACCATTCATTATTGCCGTTCTTATTATTTTTCATTTAATATTTTTACATGAAACAGGTTCAACTAACCCATTAGGCACCAACTCTAATTTAGACAAAATCCCATTTCACCCCTACTTTTCTACAAAAGACATTATAGGAATAATTTTTGTTTTAATATTAATTATTCCAACAATTTTAATTTCCCCCAATATACTAGGAGACCCTGAAAATTTTATCCCAGCTAACCCTTTAGTAACACCTGTCCATATCCAACCAGAATGATATTTTTTATTTGCTTATGCAATTCTTCGATCAATCCCTAATAAATTAGGAGGAGTTATTGCATTAATTATATCAATTGCCATTTTATATACACTTCCATTTTCTAACTTTAAAACAATCCAAGGAAGACAATTTTATCCGTTCAATAAAATTATGTTTTGAATGCTAGTATCATCAACTATCTTACTTACATGAATTGGAGCACGACCTGTAGAAGAACCTTATATCCTAACAGGACAAATTTTAACTGTCCTCTATTTTTCATTTTATATTATTTCCCCCTTCTTATCTACTATTTGAGATAATATTTTAAAAAAATAATCACTTTTTAGTATCTTGAAAATACTACCTTAGAATTAAATTTCTAGTGATTTAAAATTCATTTAAAATTCTTTCTTTCCTTTTATTAAAAAAAAAAAAAAGGAAAAAAAAAAATCTACCTTATTAAAACCCTTAAACCACAGCCAAAATCCTAAAACCCCTAAGGAAACTGGAAGGAAAGTTTTTTCAAGTTCAAATTCTTTTAATTTTATTCATTAACCAAATAACCAGAGGAAAAAAAGTTCTCCACGACCCAATAAAAAAATGAAAAAAAAATACTTCCAAAAAAAAAATTAATTTTATATTTAACCCTAAAAATAATAATCTAATTAAAAATCTTATAAAAATAATATTTATATATTCAGCCAAAAAAATTAAAGCAAATCCACCCGAAGAATATTCTACATTAAAACCTGAAACTAATTCAGATTCACCTTCTGCAAAATCAAAAGGAGTTCGATTAGTTTCAGCTAATCTTGAAACAAACCATATAAAAAATAATGGAAATAATAAATACAAGAAATTTACTCTTTCTTGAAATTTAAATAAAAACATTAAATTGTATCCCCCCACTAAAAAGATAGGAGATAAAAAAATTAATAATAATCTTACTTCATAAGAAACTGTTTGTGCAACTGCTCGAAGTCCCCCTAATAAAGCATACTTAGAATTTGATGCTCATCCAGCCCCAATTACTCTATAAACTCCAAATCTTATAAGACATATTATAAAAATTCTTCCTAAATTTATTTCAATTAACTCCCCTAAAAAAGGAAACACAACTCATAACCCTAAAGCTAAAAATAAACTAAAAATAGGTCTATATAAAAAAATATAATAATTTCCCATAGAGGGAAAACTTATTTCCTTTCTAAATAATTTGATAGCATCAGAAAAGGGTTGTAATAAACCTAAATAACCCACTTTATTAGGCCCTTTTCGGACTTGAATATATCTTAATACTTTTCGCTCCAATAATGTTAAAAAAGCTACTCCCACCAAAATAAAAATTAATAAAATTAAATAAGAAATTAATATTAAACTTAACAATATTACTAATTGTTCTCACATTGTTGAATTCTAAATTCAATACATTTATCTGCCAAATTAGTAAGAAAAATTATTAATAATTACTTTATACTTTGGATCCTTTCGTACTAAAATAAAAATTATATTACTTGAAGATAGAAACTGCACCTGGACTCCACACCGGTCTGAACTCACATCATGTAAAATTTTAAAGGTCGAACAGACCTAAACTTTTAGCTTCTTCACTAAATATAAATTTTAATTCAACATCGAGGTTATAAACTATTTTGTCAATTTGTACTCTCAAAAATAATTATACTGTTATCCCTAAGGTAACTTTTTCTTATTATAAATTAATCGATCTTAAACTTATCAAAAATTTGATATAACTTTACCGCCCCAGTAAAAGATAATAATAATAAAAATTTTACATAACAATTCTTAATATTTTATATCTTAAGCTCTATAGGGTCTTATCGTCCCTCAAACATATTTTAGCTTACTCACTAAAAAATAAAATTCTAAATTTATCTATAAAAAAGATATTTTTTCGTCCAACCCTTCATTCCAGTCCTTAATTAAAAAACTAATGATTATGCTACCTTTGTACAGTTAAATTACTGCAGCTATTTAATTTTCATTGAGCAGGTAAAGATTTTTTATTTATAAAAAACCATGTTTTTGATAAACAGGCGAAAAATTATTTTGCCTAATTATTATTAAATAAATAATTTATTAAATAAATTTATTATAATATTATACTAATAATTTCATCATTTTAAATAAAAAAAATTAACTTTATTATTTTAGTAAAATAAATTCTTCATAAATAAATTAATAAATTATTTTGTTATAACACAATTAATGACAACCTAAAAGCCTATAAAAAAATATATAAAAATAAATATAATATAAATATAAAGATTATCCTTTATATATTATTAATAAATAATATTAATTAAATAAATTAATTTCCTAAAAAAATAGATATACTATAGTCGTATTACATTTCATAACAAATATATTTTTAAAAATTTTTATTCTACAAAAACTTTAAATATATTAAATCCTATAAATTCGATAAATATATATATATATATATATATATAAAATTCCCTAATACCAAAGGTACATTATATTTCTTTCTTCATTTTTTTTTATTTTTCCATTTCAGTAATATTAAACTAGCAAATCTGCTCCTATTTATTGTAAATAAATTATTCATATAAAATTTAGTTTACTAGATACATTTTCCAATATATCCTACTATGTTACGACTTATCTCTAAAAGAGAATGACGGGCAATATGTGCACATGTTAGTAGCATGTATACTTCAAAAAAACATGTCATAAAAATTTTTTATGTCTTAAATCCACCTTTATGTTAATTATGTAAAATTAAAATTCATTTAAATAAATTTATTGTAGTCTCATAAATACTTTTATATAAACTGCATCTTGATCTGACATTTTAAATCTGCTTACTTTGAAAAAATCTAATGAAAAATTCTGACAACGACGATATACTAATTATTAAATAAAAGCTAATCTTAACGAGGATTATCACTTATATTACAGACTCCTCTAAAATGACTAAAATACCGCCAAATTTTTTAGGTTTCAATAAATACTACCCTAATAGTTTAATAATATATGTAATAACAGGGTATCTAATCCTGGTCTTTATGTATCATATGTAACAATAAAATTTTAACATAAAACATCATAATTCATACAATAAATTTTACCTTAATTCATACATAATCTTCTTTCTTTTAAACATTAATTTATTTTCTATTCTTATAAAGAAATTTTTACGTCTAACCGCGATGGCTGGCACGAATTTAACCAAATCTCGCTTATAATCTAATATATTAAATTATATTACTATATATGTTAATAAACTAATTTATATAATATTATATTTCATCTTTACTTAAACTAAAATCAAATTTAACTTAATTACAAAAATTATAATATATTTTAAAATACAATTTTTTTAAAAAATAAACAATTTTTTAAAATTCAAAAACGAAAAAAACCTTTTTGTTATTTCCCCATTTTAATAATATACATATAGTTTGAATTAAATTATTTTTTATTCTTAAAATTAAAATAAAACAATTTTCAAAACACCCAAACTTTATAATTTACTTAGAAATTATTCTTTTCTTTTTTTTTTTAACTTAAAAAAAAAAAAAAAAAATTTTTTTTTTTTTTTTTTATAATTTATAAAAGAAAAGAAATTATTAATGTATAACATTTTATAAGTTTATTTATTTTTATTTATTTTATTTATTTATTATAATAGGGATTTATATTTATAGTTTTTTTAATTTTTTTAATAAGGGTTTTATAAATATAAAATATTTTTTTTTTTTATTTATATATATATATAAATAATTTTATTTCACTAAATATTTAATTATTGTTATTAATTATTTTATATAAATAAATATATAATATATATATATATGTATTACTTAAATAGGTTATTATATACTAATCGATTTTTATGGGATTTTTTTGTATACACAGTTATTTCATTCATTTAAAAACAACTTTTATATAAAATTACATACTGTCTTCTAAATTTATATA